GCAATTGCACGTATCGAGATTCAAAAAAGAATCGATCTGATACAGGTCATAATCTATATGGGGTTCCCAAAGTTATCGAGATTCAAAAAAGAATCGATCTGATACAGGTCATAATCTATATGGGGTTCCCAAAGTTATTAATAGAAAGTCGGCCGCGAGGAATCGAAGAATTGCAGATGAATCTACAAAAAGAATTTTATTGTGTGAACCGAAAACTTAACATTGCTATCACAAGAATTACAAAACCTTATGGAAACCCTACTATTCTGGCAGAATTTATAGCCGGCCAATTAAAGAATAGGGTTTCAGTTCGCAAAGCAATGAAAAAGGCTATTGAATTAACTGAACAAGCAGATACCGAAGGAATTCAAATCCAAATTGCAGGGCGTATCAATGGAAAAGAGATTGCACGTGTCGAATGGATCAGAGAAGGTAGGGTTCCTCTACAAACCATTCGAGCTAAAATTGATTATTGTTCCTATACAGTTCGAACTATCCATGGAATATTAGGCATCAAAATTTGGATATTTATAGACGGTAAATAAGAAACCTTTCCCTATCTTTCTCTTTTCTACACCAATGAAACAAAATAAGCTCCTTCCTTCTTTTCTTTTTCTCTTCAATGAAGACCAAAATAGGCAATTCTCATTCTTAATTCTATAGGGTTGAATAAAAATTCGATTGACAATTTGATATAATTGCTATGCTTAGTGTGTGACTCGTTGGTTTTTAGGATTTTTTAGGATTGGGGTGAAACGACCAACCCCTTACTTTAGTCTAAACTCATAATTATAGAACTAATAACCAACTCATCATTTCGCATTATCTGGATCCAAAGAACCAGTCAAGATATGATATCTCCGTCATATGATTGTAGCAACTGATTCACTTTTTTTGCATAAACAAAAGAATTTGATTCTAAGTTAAGTTGAAAAGCAAAATAGAGAAGAAGGGTATGGATAAAGGGAGGGGTGAGAGAAAGAGATAAAAAGAATATCAATGATATAGAATTCCAATATAAATCATATGTAAGGTCTATGAGTCATCTCAAAAAAGGCAATGTAATAAAGCATCAATACTGATTCATCTATAATGAAATGAATCGGTTCATCGAAAAAAAATCAAGAGCTTCGAGCCAATAAAGACTGAGAAGATTGACTCAAGAACAAATTCCATTCTAAGCTCCATTGTAAAATTAAGACCTAACCATTAAGTACGAAGCGATGGGAACGACGGAACCTGTGAATCCAAAAAAAAGATTCTATTGAAAACGAATTCGAAGGATTCATTGATCGGGATGGCGAAATGAACCGGAGACCCATTCATCTATTAAAGTCATGAGCTAATCCTACAAATGAAATAACGATGAAAAGAGTCAATATTCGCCCGCGAAAACTGGATTTTGTTGAATTGCAAAATTTGGGTCAATCCACTAGGATAAGGGACAAAACAAAGTAAAGATTCATTCTAACATTCTAATAAATAATATCAAAAAAAGAATACATATTTCTCAATAGAAATCCAAAAATTTAGAAAGAGTTATGTGTTTAGAAATCTATACAAACAAGATATACAAATAACTAATAGATTTGATCTAGATTAGGTAAAATACACATACACGATTTTTCGTATTACTCATTAAATACATGTATATCTTAATTCAAGATATATCTTCATTGAAATGAAAGATTTGTGAATCCTTTATATTCTATTCGCGAGGAGCTGGATGAGAAGAAACTCTCACGTCCGGTTCTGTAGTAGAGATGGAATTCAGAACCAACCATCAACTATAACCCTAAAAGAAACAGATTCCGTAAACAACATAGAGGAAGAATGAAGGGAATATCTTATCGAGGCAATCATATTTGTTTCGGTAAATATGCTCTTCAGGCCCTTGAACCTGCTTGGATCACATCGAGACAAATAGAAGCAGGTCGAAGAGCAATGACACGAAATGCACGTCGTGGTGGAAAAATATGGGTACGTATATTTCCAGACAAACCGGTTACAGTAAGACCCGCAGAAACGCGTATGGGTTCGGGGAAAGGATCCCCCGAATATTGGGTAGCAGTTGTTAAACCGGGCCGCATACTCTATGAAATCGGTGGAGTAACAGAAAATATAGCCAGAAAGGCGATTTCAATAGCAGCGTCCAAAATGCCTATACGGGCTCAATTCATTATTTCGGGATAAAAAAGAAAAATAAAAATGGAGAATAGACTCAAAGGAAAAATAGACTAAAAGGAAAAATAAAAATGGAGAATAGACTCAAAGGAAAAATAGACTAAAAGGAAATAGGTGAATAGTTGTCTTGAGGATTCAAAAAAAGATCAGGTGCGGGCTTCCTTTTTTTTTTTTTTGACAAAGAATATTTTTTTTTTCTTCGCCCTTTGCCTTGAAAGAACAGATTTAAAAAAATGATATGATTCAACCTCAGACCCATTTGAATGTAGCAGATAATAGCGGGGCTCGAGAATTGATGTGTATTCGAATCATAGGAGCTAGCAATCGCCGATATGCTCATATCGGTGACGTTATTGTTTCTGTGATCAAAGAAGCCGTGCCAGATATGCCCCTAGAAAAATCAGAAGTAGTCAGAGCTGTAATTGTACGTACTTGTAAAGAACTCAAACGTGACAACGGTATGATAATACGATATGATGACAATGCTGCAGTTCTCATTGATCAAGAAGGAAATCCAAAAGGAACTCGAGTTTTTGGTGCGATTGCCGGGGAGTTGAGACAATTCAATTTTACTAAAATTGTTTCATTAGCTCCCGAGGTATTATAAAAAGAGACCGCGGTTCTATTATTAGAAAGAAAAAGATTACGAGATAGATTCAGATTCATTAGTAGATTCAGATTCATTAGTAGATTGGGTCTCACGCATATACCTTTAATAATTCCTATTCATCAAAAAAGTAAAAAAAAAAACAAGAAAAACATGTTCATTATATCAAAATATTGAGGCAAAAAATTTAATTCATCATGGGTAAGGATACTATTGCTGACATAATAACCTCTATACGAAATGCTGATATGGATAGAAAAAGAGTGGTTCGAATAGCATCTACCAATATCACTGAAAATATTGTTAAAATACTTTTACGAGAGGGTTTTATCGAAAATGCGAGAAAACATCGAGAAAACGACAAATCTTTTTTGGTTTTAACCCTACGCCATAGAAGGAATAGGAAAAAGCCTTCTAGAAATTTTAGAAATAGACAGATTTTCAATTTAAAACGGATCAGTCGACCTGGTCTACGAATCTATTCTAACTATCAACGAATTCCTAGAATTTTAGGCGGGATGGGGATTGTCATTCTCTCTACTTCTCGAGGTATAATGACAGACCGGGAAGCTCGACTAGAAAGAATCGGCGGAGAAATTTTGTGTTATATATGGTAATCCTTCTAACTTCTAATATCCGAATTAACTTCGAGACTTCCTATTTTGGAAAAAGGGGAAGCAGGGTGTCTAATCTTTTCCCCCCACTATTTATTAATACTTCACAGAGGTTTTAATGAAAGAAAAAAAATGTATTCATGAGGGTTTAATTACTGAATCGCTTCCCAATGGTATGTTCCGAGTTCGTTTAGATAATGAAGATTTGATTCTAGGTTATATTTCAGGAAAAATCCGACGTAGTTTTATACGGATACTTCCAGGCGATAGAGTCAAAGTTGAAGTCAGTCGTTATGATTCAACCAGAGGGCGTATAATTTATCGACTTCGCAATAAGGATTCGAAAGATTAGGTCTTTTTTTTTCAACTTTCACATCCCTTTCGTGGGAATACGATTTGAGATGAAAACTTTCAAGAAACTTATTTTCTTCCAAGAAGTAGATTCAGAGTTAAGGTAAGGAATGACAAATATGAAAATAAGAGCGTCTGTTCGTAAGATTTGTGAGAAATGTAGACTAATCCGTAGGCGGGGACGAATTATAGTAATTTGTTCCAACCCAAGACATAAACAACGGCAGGGATAATCATATTCGTTAAAATACCCGATGTACAAATAAAACCAAGGTCTGTTTTGACATAAAATGGATATATCCATATATTTCTGACTCATATTTATGAGATGCTAAAATATGGCAAAAGCTATACCGAGAATTGGTTCACGTAGGAATGGACGTATTGGTTCACGTAAGAGTATACGTAGAATACCAAAAGGAGTTATTCATGTTCAAGCAAGTTTCCATAATACCATTGTGACTGTTACAGATGTACGGGGTCAAGTGGTTTCTTGGTCCTCTGCCGGTACTTGTGGATTCAGGGGTCGAAGAAGAGGGACACCGTTTGCTGCTCAAACGACAGTAGGAAACGCTATTCGTACAGTAGTGGATCAAGGTATGAAACGAGCCGACGTCATGATAAAGGGTCCCGGTCTTGGAAGAGATGCAGCATTACGAGCTATTCGCAGAAGCGGTATACGACTAACTTTCATACGTGATGTAACTCCTCTGCCACATAATGGCTGTAGACCTCCGAAAAAAAGACGTGTGTAGAAATAAACATGGAAGAGATTTCAAGAGAAACAAGAGAAATAAACGATTCAATGATCTGATTAAATAATATTACTATGGTTCAAGAGAAAGTAAGAGTATCTACTCGAACACTAGAGTGGAAGTGCGTTGAATCAAGAGCAGACAGTAAGCGTCTTTATTATGGACGCTTTATTCTGTCTCCACTTATGAAAGGTCAAGCTGACACAATAGGTATTGCGATGCGAAGAGCTTTGCTTGGAGAAATAGAAGGAACATGCATCACACGCGCAAAATCTGAGAAACTACCACACGAATATTCTACCATAGCAGGTATTCAAGAATCAGTCCACGAAATTTTAATGAATTTGAAAGAAGTTGTATTGAGAAGTTATCTATATGGAACTTGCGACGCGTCCATTTGTGTCAGGGGTCCCGGAGATATAACTGCTCAAGATATCATCTCACCGCCCTATGTAGAAATCATTGATAATACACAGCATATACTTAGCT